TACTATCTCGAAAAAAGTATTTTCTTTGTTACCTATAGGAAACCCTTATTTGATCCAATCAAATTGGATTTTATCATTTCTGTATCGGCAATTCAATATAGATTGATAGATACCCCATATATCTTCCTCTTCCTGCCATTTCTCCCATGCAATTTAGCATACTTCAACGGACGATTCTTCTTTTTTTTTCTTAACTTCCCCTTTTACGAATGAAAGCCGAGGAATGTCTGATTAGTTATAACTAATTAACTAATTCGAATTCGAAAGAAATATAGAATTAGGAATATATAGGATATAAAATATAGAAGTGTAACAAAAAGAATTTCAAATGTCGTGTGAATTCAAAATCCAAAATCAAAAAGAAAATTTGACTATCGAATCGAATAATATTCGAATTTAGAAGTGTGATAAAGAAATCGAAATTCTATATCGCTACATAAATCGTTCTGTTCTATAATATTCAATATTTATTGGAAATTATAGAGAAATTATAGATTCTATTCTTTTCTATATTTCTAGAGACACTATAGTGTATTGAATTCCTATGCATAGAAAATTTCTATTATTATTATGTGGGCCCGCTTAGCTCAGAGGTTAGAGCATCGCATTTGTAATGCGATGGTCATCGGTTCGATTCCGATAGCCGGCCCTTTCCTATTTTTCATTTTTTTATTCCATTTTTGAAAAATTGATAATCTCCCTTTGAAATCCAAGAATAGTGAAAAAGTGTTTTACCCCTTTTTCAAAATCCATGAAATTCTTATCTTAATAGGAACTCCCAACTATGTCAGGAAAGGATCTTTTATATATATTATTCTAATATTTATATATATTATTCTAATAATATAAATAGAAAGTTTGAATATTTATCTCATTCTTCTTTATAGTACAAGTACACTACTTCAGCAAACTTCGCTTCATTTAGTTCAGTTTTAGTTTAGGTTTATTCTGTAAAATCCAATTTTCAAAAAAAAAAAGAATGAAATGAATTCTAAATAAGAATAAGGAGTCTTTATGTCGCGTTACCGAGGACCTCGTTTCAAAAAAATACGCCGCCTGGGGGCTTTACCAGGACTAACTAATAAAAGTCCTAAAGCCGGAAGTGATCTTAGAAAGCAACCGCGCTCCGGGAAAAAATCTGGATATAGTATTCGCCTAGAAGAAAAACAAAAATTGCGGTTTCATTATGGTCTTACAGAACGACAATTACTTAAATACGTTCGTATCGCCAGAAAAGTCAAGGGGGCAACAGGTCCAGTTTTACTACAATTACTTGAAATGCGTTTGGATAACATCCTTTTTCGATTGGGTATGGCTTCGACTATTCCCGCAGCCCGCCAATTAGTTAACCATAGACATATTTTAGTGAATGGGCGTATAGTAGATATACCAAGTTATCGCTGCAAACCCCGAGATATTATTACGGCGAAGGATGAACAAAAATCCAGAACTCTGATTCAAAATTCTCTCAACTCTTACACTCATGAGAAAGTGCCAAAGCATTTGACCCTTCAACCATTCCAATATAAAGGATTAGTCAATCAAATAATAGATAGAAAATGGGTCGGTTTGGAAATAGATGAAACCATAGTCATAGAATATTATTCTCGTCAGACTAAACCCTAAACTCAAATAAAATAGCAAGGGTTCGGGCAATTTTCTTCCCTTTCATCAAATTAAATTAACCTAAGGTTAAGTAAGAAAAATACGGGTTTAATTCCGATTTTATCCCATTTATGTATCATAGACCGAGGGGCTATTTTCATATTCTTTCCGGTATTCTTCCTAGTTTATGGGTCACGGCAATTCGGAATAGAGAATCTATATCAATGAAAGGTCTAACTGGTGGAATAAAGGTCTCCATTGCTATTTGATCCGGTGTTGTTAATAAAATGGGTCTATTAAGTGAAGGTACGGAAAGAGAGGGATTCGAACCCTCGGTAAACAAAAGCCTACATAGCAGTTCCAATGCTACGCCTTGAACCACTCGGCCATCTCTCCTACATAATGATTAGGAACCAAAAACCGAGTGAATAGCGAGTTCTTCATATTCGATTCTAGATTATTGGATAGGTACGACCAATCCATTTTAACTATTTTAACTATATATTACAAATATTACAAATCAAAATAGAAAATTTTTCATCAAAGTAAAGAAAGATCTTTCTTTCGAGGCTCCAAGATAACGAGAAAATTCTTTTCTTAGGAAATTTTTTTTTGAATTTTATTAAAAAGGGGGATTCATGTTTGCAAAAATGACTCCCTTCTATTTCTACTATTTCGAATCGATTAAATCAATGAATTAGAACGAATCAACTGATTGATAGGTCTAGATTTTTTAGATTAGGGTTAATGGATACCTTTCTAGCATAATTCTATATAGACTACGATTCCATACCCTACAAATTCTCAAATTTCTTTCCGGTTTTAGAGTTCTCAACAACAAACCCCTTCCCTTACCCCTCTATTCTAAATTCATAAAACATTTTGTATAGTGGAT